AATCTGTGTCGCTCTCACTAAAGTGCCCATTCATGGAGATATCAATATAGCACTCAAGCCTCTGTTACCCTTGCACCACGGCGATTCGAATCGAAAAAGAAATGGTTTAAATGCAATCATAAGAGTATGTATACTCTACACTTTATTTCCTGGGGATTGTAGTTCAATTGGTTAGAGCACCGCCCTGTCAAGGCGGAAGCTGCGGGTTCGAGCCCCGTCAGTCCCGACGGGATCAAATCCAACAAAAAATACATTAATTCATCTCTCCATTTGGATGTGAAAAGAGATACAAATAAAATAGTCGAATTTCATTCCCAACAGGGATTGGATTTCTCTTATTTTTCTTTTTTTTTGTTTTCCGCAAAAATGAAATCATTAAAAAAGACTACTTAACTCCTTCTTTTCTATTTTACTTCTATTGTTTGTTTGGGTTTGTAACCAATGGAAACGTAAGAGAGGTCAAATGATACGTCATCAGATGATTGTACAAGGAAGCGGCAGTTTATAGAAAAAACAAGAATGAAAAAGAAGGAGAAATTAAAAAAAAAAAGAAAAGGAAAGGGGTTGGATCAGGAATCCAATTTTGGATTCGGTATGGATAAAAGATCTTCCTATGTTATACTATTCAATTCTCGACGATGAGTTGATTTGATAGCTCAGATATTGTTATTCATGATATTGATCCGATTCAATATGATCAAGGTGTAATTCATCCCATTGAATTTACAGGCGAAAGATTTATCATCTCTATGGGATTAAATCCCGAGTTATTGCCAAATAAAAAAAAAATGAGATTATGGAAGTAAATATTCTCGCATTTATTGCTACTGCACTCTTCATTCTAGTTCCTACTGCTTTTTTACTTATAATATACGTAAAAACAGTCAGTCAAAGTGATTAATTTGAATCAAACTTGACTTCTTTTCTTAGTCAATGATTGAAGAAATAGAAGAAATCAAAAGGATTTTCTTCTCGCGTCTTAAATGAAATGAGCGGACTCGAATTAGCGGTATAGTATTCTATGAGATCCGATAGTATGGTAGAAAGATTCATATATTTCTTTCTACCATACTAGCTATTATTCTTATTGTAATTTATTGGAATGTAACAAGTTGTACTGTATTGTAGAAAATCAAAAAAAAAAATAGAATCTTAATATAGATTAATCTACAATATGTATCTTTTTGATATATGTATTGATAGATGTAATGTACATAGCATCCCAATTCTATTTAATTTGTCTTGATTCCAATCAATCTAAAATAAAACAATCGAAAGGCAATTCTTAATAGTACGCTTCGAATTCCTAGATTTCGAATTATTTTCAATACGAATCCCTGTATCCATCGAAAGAATCAAATCCATGGTCGACGGGGGTATGGAATATAGTATATATTAAAAAAGGAAAATCGATTAATTTTCTTTTAGCATTCCGAAATTGATTGAGCAGTTAACAGATGATCCAAGAAGTTCTCTGGAAATTTCTTCGGATTTCGAAAAGGAATAATAAAACCCACCATTTTATTTAAACTCTTGAACCATGATATGAAATGAGTCAATAAAGCCTAAGTATAGCATAAATAAGATTTCTAAAATAAAAAACAAGTGGTAAAGTAAGTGCGCAATATGTGACTTGCCAAGGTAAGATCTTATTATGCGTAGTCCCTCCTTGGACAACCAAGATGTATATGTTGTTTCCCATAGAAGGTACGTATCCACTTAATATAATAATAATAACCGAACGTTTTTCTCTTAATAAAAAGGGAAAGAAAAACAAATAAAAATCAAATAAAAAGTAAAAAGGCTTTGCAAAACGATCTATAAAACAATCGATACAGTTTGATTCCTCGCCTCAATTAGTAGTACCTCTAGAGTCCACTTCTTCCCCATACTACGAGTGAAAGAGAAAATGTAAAGACTACCATTAAAGCAGCCCAAGCAAGACTTACTATATCCATCTAAATTATGTCCCCTATCTCTATGAAGGAATTATTCCATTATTGTTCACTAATAATAGTGGAATCACTGGCGTAGAGTCAAAAAGGGATTCTGACCCAACACCATTGATCAAAGGCTCTAATAAATCTGCTTATAACAAATTCTTCAAATTCTTATAGAATATTATTTTTCTAGTAGAATCGGAAAACGTTAAGCACAAGCAAAATACGCAGTGACCCATTTAGAAGTATCAGGGGAATCTTCCTAAGATGTAGGAATAATAAGACCTATTCTATCTTTTCTTGTCTTTATCTTTAGACAAGGTATAAAAATATGAAAAATAGAATGTCAAGATAGATCGTTATCTATCACATCCTTTTATTTCCCATTTGATCGAATTCTTACTGTCTAAGTATTGTCTCTGTGAAACAATCGGAGGACTACCTATTCCATTTTTGACTAGGGTTTGTTGAAAAGAAAGAATTTTTTTTTTCATTTCAATTTTATAAAGCCAATTTTCCATCGAATTGTTATTCGATACCGAGGACTTAGAGACTCTCCTGAGTCTCTATAGAAAGTATCTTCAGCCCTTTCCACAACCACTAATTTGATTTTCCGTCGGGCTATCCAATCTAATTCAGGACCCGGTAATTAAACACTACATTAGTAGTGGAAGGGAATCAAAAAATCTTTATATGAGAGCCCTTCCACCACTCATCTGTCCTTGAATCCTAGAGGCAAGGATTTAGAGCACTTTAGCTTTCGAGAGCCAAACTTCCAGATGTTTAGAACCAAGCAAGCAAGTCTCAAGAGTCCTTTTACTTTGTTTGCTTCTGCTGGGGAAAAATTCAGCGAGTTATATCAGCAAAACGAAATAAGAGATTTCGAGTTTTTTCTTGATCAGGCGACACCCGGATTTGAACTGGGGAAAAAGGATTTGCAGTCCCCCGCCTTACCGCTCGGCCATGCCGCCAAAATGTATGATACCCTACAAAATAGATGAAAAAAGTCTCCCTTTGTTTTGCGTCGAGTGGGGGGTTCCTAAACTTCTTTTTTATTGGACTTGCATCTTGAATCCCGTTTTCTTAAATTTAACCCCTGCCCGAAAAGAAAAAAATCCTTCGTTTTTTGGATTGGATCCATCCCTTCGGTTGTATGTATAGTATCTCAAAAACGAAATATCTAACAATTTTCCCTCTCTTTTTTATATTGATATTGAAAAATTGAAAAACCAAATTTGGTTTTTCAGCCACAAAAGCCAAAATTTAGGACAAATTGGAACCATTAACTATTAAATGGGACTGTAAATTCATGAACGATTCTTGGATTTGAATCCAAAATTGTCTTTTCTTAATCCTAATTCTAATTAGATAAGAAAATCCAAATTGATACATAACTAATCAATATTGATTCTTTTCCATAAAAAAAATCCTTTCCAATTTCCATTATAACAGCAAATAGAAGTATATGTAAACCCCAGAACATAAATTGTTATACAAATATCTAATTGGATATCATATCTATATATTATGATGACTATAGAGAATTATCAGTAAATTGGAGTGCTTCCATTTTTCATTCAATAGATGGAATAGAAAATGGAAATTTTGATATAGCATAGCACGCGCTGTCCCGAATAGAACTTCAATAAAGGAGGAAACATAGATAGCTATCTACACATGGTTAATAAATCCAAACTTTATTACTATGTTACGCCCTTCAATCGTATTCTACTAAAAAAAGGTAAAATAAAAGTATCTCTCTTTTATGCGAATCATTTGTTGAACAATAGAATCCATGAAAAAGTTAAGTGCTAAAAAAATATCAACTCTATATTTTTGATGATTATAATGTCTTTATATCATCGAACAGATTAAATCCGAATCCATTTCTTTTTCTGGTACCCAATCGGATTAGAGTATGTAATATCATAATAATGGTAGAAATGAAATCACTTTTTTTTTTGATATTCTATCCAAAACTCCATAAGCCTAAGTGGCATTTATTAATTCCTTTCGATTTTGTATCTGTTACAAATTCCAATTTGAATATAAAATTGTCTTTATTCCTCCGTTCATATGCATTTCATACATTCCATATACGGGGTGAGTAAAATTTCATGTGATTCAGTAAACAAAATAGAAATTCCATCATTGCTAAATCAATCCATATGATTTGATGAAGAATGGGTCAATAATGGAATTTTTGGAGAAAAGGGAAATTCAAAATGCTCGGGGATGGAAATGATGAGGGAATGTCTACAATACCTGGGTTTAATCAGATACAATTTGAAGGATTTTGTAGATTCATTGATCAGGGCTTAACAGAAGAACTTTATAAGTTTCCAAAAATTGAAGATACAGATCAAGAAATTGAATTTCAATTATTTGTGGAAACATATCAATTGGTAGAACCTTTGATAAAAGAAAGAGATGCTGTATATGAATCACTCACATATTCTTCTGAATTATATGTATCCGCGGGATTAATTTGGAAAACCAGTAGGGATATGCAAGAACAAACTCTTTTTATTGGAAACATTCCTTTAATGAATTCCCTGGGAACTTCTATAGTAAATGGAATATACAGAATTGTGATCAATCAAATATTGCAAAGTCCCGGTATCTATTACCGGTCAGAATTGGACCATAACGGAATTTCGGTCTATACCGGGACCATAATATCAGATTGGGGAGGAAGATTAGAATTAGAGATTGATCGAAAAGCAAGGATATGGGCTCGTGTGAGTAGGAAACAGAAAATATCTATTCTAGTTCTATCATCAGCTATGGGTTCGAATCTAAGAGAAATTCTAGAGAATGTTTGCTATCCTGAAATTTTCTTGTCTTTCCTGAATGATAAAGAGAAAAAAAAAATGGGGTCAAAAGAAAATGCCATTTTGGAGTTTTATCAACAATTTGCTTGTGTAGGCGGAGATCCTGTATTTTCTGAATCCTTATGTAAGGAATTACAAAAAAAATTCTTTCAACAAAGATGTGAATTAGGAAGGATTGGTCGACGAAATATGAATCGGAGACTAAATCTTGATATACCTCAGAACA